TTCGGAAATATAGAGTTAAAATAATTCAAAGAATTTGGTATTTTTGGTATTAAAGTCTTGAAATGATGCATTACATGAATTCTATTCATTCCATTTTTTTTTTTAATAAAAAAAAAAAAAAAAAATAGAAATGTTTTTAGAATATTAAAAACTCTAACGATAAAGTAAAAGCGGGTAGCGGGAATCGAACCCGCATCGTTAGCTTGGAAGGCTAGGGGTTATAGTCGACGTTGAATCATCATTTTTAACGTCTCTAATTCAAAACCGAACGTGAAACTTTGGTTTCATTCGGCTCCTTTATGGAAGATAGGTAAATTCCCAGATTCAGACATGAACGAACTAAAAAAAAATCCGACCCATAACATCTATGTCAGCTTTCGTGTCTGAGTGTAGTCAGAACAACCCGCTTTCTAGACGATCCCTATAGAAAAGAGGGGGTTATATTCTAACAATCTTTCTAGTTACTTCGTTCTCTACTTCTATATTGAAAGAACCCTTAGGAAAAGTATTTTCCACCGAGCTAAAACAATTTTTCGATGTCTTTAGTAAACCAAAGACATTGTTTAATAGCTATTTTGCTTCAATTTATCTCATAGAAATTAAAAAATTGAAGATTTAGTTACGATCAGAAATAAATTTTCTATCTTTATCCATGGCTCCTTTACTGATACTCATTCAATTGGAAGTATTGCTCCAATAAAAAAAATTATGTTTCGTAATCTCATAATCCAACTTTTAAATTTAAAATTGATTATTGGGTACAAATCACCAGAATGTATATTCTTCCTCGAATTTTTTATTGAGAGTGAAAGGATTCAATCCTTTTAAGAAAAAAAGTTTTTGGTCGGAATGAATATTAATCAAACCAAAGGACCCCTTAACTATATAAGGGGTTGTAGAACGAATCGCACTTTTACCACTAAACTATACCCGCTACAATCTGATTATTATATAGAAATGGACCTTTTGTCGAACAAGAAAGTCAGCCCTAACCAAAACAAAAAGTCAATCAAAAGATAGTATCAGAAACGAATCATGAAAATTAGAGCATTTACGTGTTTGTTGTATCCGAGGACCTAATGGATTAGGAAAAGAGGATTTATTTAATTTAAATAAATAAACAGTCAAGTGTTTTTTGCCGGAGGTTTTTGTCTTATACGTCTCGAACTTAAGCCATAACACAAAAATGTATTGTGCAAGAAACCACATTTATTTTTTTTTCTTATTTATTTACTTTACTAGAATAAAAGGACTAAATAATAAATAAATGACATTTTGATTCGATGCTGATTCTATATATATTATAGAAATTGAAATAGTTCTTTATTTTTTTAATCGCAATACTAAGCAAGTGTGTGTTTTTTTATTAATTTAATAAATACTTTTTTAATGATTTGTTGAAACAAAAGGGCGGGCCCGGCTAAGAGGCCGGGCTCTGGAACTAAAAAGCCCGAAATAATAGTATATACTATTAACGGGGTTTTCAAGCCTTATTTTTTACAATGTAGCAATGTATTATCCTTTTTAAATTAGGAGGAGAGATGGCTGAGTGGACTAAAGCGTCGGATTGCTAATCCGTTGTACGGATTTTTCGTACCGAGGGTTCGAATCCCTCTCTTTCCGTTTTCGTTGATGACTTGGTATTTTTTTTTTTTAATTTATCGCGAGCTCTTTTTTTTTTTTTAGCGTTAAATATGTGGAATAGTTAAAATGTTACTAAATAACATTTTTAAATAAAGCAAAGAAACCCTTATTTTTTTATTCTTCACGTCCAGGATTACGTCCTGGATCATTAGACAGGAATCCGAATATAAAGAGAGAAACAAAGAATATCACTACCGTGTAAACAAATAGTTTGAGAGTAAGCATTACACAATCTCCAATATTTTTTTAGGAAAAAAGAGAATAGATTCTCCACTTTTATACTCCATACCCTATTTTGTTATTTTGACACCAAGAAATAAAGTGGGATAATTAAGATTTGTCGCGGTTGTACAATAATTTAAATATTTGAGGTGGGAGTGTAGAACTTATCTGATCTTATCAATTCGTAAATTTTTTTTTTTCGAATATATCGTGAATTTGTCTGGGACAGTATTACAGTATTAAAGATAAAGATATCAGCGAAAACTCACAGCAGCTTGCCAAACAAAGGCTAATAGAAAAAAGAACAGGGGTATTACTGGCATAACATCTACAATTGGATTCAAAAAAGCATAGGCTTCGGGCAATTTCGCGACGAAAAAACTACTGGAATAAAGAGTATCATTAAGGTAGATACAGATCAAACTAACTATATTAAGCATAACAAACATTTTGTTCTTTAGGATAATTGTATTTATTTTGATTGAGTTATTAATAAATTGAGTTTTTTATTAGTATAAATATTTTATTATTAATTTTATTATTAATAGAAATATTAATAGAAAAAAAAAAAATGAATAACAAGAAAATAAGATAGACTAAAAAATTTTATTTTATTTTAACTCACCCAACCAAAAACCCTTCTATTCTGAAATCAAAAGAGAATAGAATAAATCATACTTTCATATAATATCTTAATTGAATTATATGTAATGATCAATAAATTAAGTTTAATTCTATGTCTACATGTATAGTAGACATGTATAGTCTATATGTCTAAAAATTCTAGTAATATATTTTATCGATATATAGACTGGAGTTGACGAAGAACCCGTACTAATATTAGTGTTTATTAGTGTCGAATAGAAATAAATGGGGCGTGGCCAAGTGGTAAGGCAACGGGTTTTGGTCCCGCTATTCGGAGGTTCGAATCCTTCCGTCCCAGAACATATTTAACCCCCGATCATTTTATCAATATCTATGGAATAAAAATATCTATGATAAAATATATTTTATATCATAATAAACTTTATAAAAAAATAAAAAAGGGGATTTCCTTTTCGGACACTCTTCTGTTTCTGTTTAAGAGTTGAATATTGATATAGAATGTTGTTTATTTTTTTTATCTATCATTTTTAATAAAAGACGCTTTAATCCAATAGGGATTATGAATTTATTTCTCTATTACTGATGATAAAATCAAAAGCGAATGATTCTTACTCTAAAACTGTATAGTATGCAAAATACAAATAATGCTATCGGTTAGGAAATTTTTCAATCAATTAAATCTTTGTAAAGAATTCTTATGATTTCTTGCTACTTGAAGAAGTGTGAAATTGTTGAATTTATCCTAGAACTATCAGGTTACTTAAAGATACAGATTCAAAAGAACTTGTTTATTCGTGTTCTATTAGTTAGAATTCGTTAACTAATTTTTTTTTTTTTAATTTTTTTTTAATAATATAAAACTATTCGAAATTTAGAATGGTATAAATAAATTAAGAAATAAAAAAAAAATTAGAGAATTTTCAATATTCAACTATAACCAAACTATATTAATCTAAAAAAATAAAATGGGGTTCAATTGATTTAATTCTTGCTGAGACTTTCCATTCTTCATATAGAAGAAAAAAGCATAGATTACTATGTAACGACCGAACCAATGATTATTCAGGATTCCATGATCGAATCAATTACATAAGGGGTCCAAACTGAAGGAATGTTATGGTAAAACTTCGTTTAAAACGATGTGGTAGAAAGCAACGTGCGACTTGAAGGACATGATCCGTTGTGGATTCTTACATCCACCATTTATATATATATTATATAGGAATGAAAGTGCTCTTGACTCGACATCATTTGTTCTGTTACACCGGAACCTTCTTTTTTTGGGGGAGGGGGGGGTGATGTAATTAATTAGAGTACAGGATGGAGCTCGAATAGAAAGTATTGATTTATTTCTCAGGGGCAAGAATCTAGGGTTAGTATCAATCAATAAATTGGAACAACTTCGTAAGTATATTTTTGATACATAAATCGAAAGGATCCGATTTGAGAAAATTTCAACTTCAAAAAAAAATTTGTTGGAATTGGGAAAACTCTTTCGATCAAATAAAAAGGGAAGTGTATTATACAGGAATCAACCATTCATATGATTCTTTTACAGAAATAAATCACAAAAAATGGTATGTTGCTGCCATTTTGAAAAGATTTAAATATCACCGAAGTAATGCCTAAACCCAATGATTCAAAAGTAAAGATAAAGATCCTGGAACAAGGAAATACCATTTTCAATTGTCTTAACAACTAGATTAGATCAGAATAAAGAATCACAATAGATTCCAAAAGAGACAGACAATTAAAGGGCTAGAGACCGCTCAATAAATGAAATATCTAAAAGGTTTCTTTTGAGTTATTTCAGAGTTATTCAACTTGAGTTATGAAGGTGCAAATACGACTAATTTTTTATTTTTGTTGGTTAAGAATAAAAAAAAGTACTTAAACCAATAGTCTAATTAATTTGATGATTTTATGAATATATTTGATAGTATAATTTTATACATAGACATAATTTAAAATTTTCTCGAGCCGTACGAGGATAAAACTTCTTATACGTTTCTAGGGGGGGGGTATTGTTCATCTATCCCAATGAGCCATTTATCGAATCGTTGCAATTGATGTTAGATCTCGACGAGAGGGAAGAGATCTTCGGAAAGTGGGTTTTTATGATCCTATAAAAAATCAAATCTATTTAAATGTTCCTGCTATTATATATTTCCTTGAAAAAGGCGCTCAACCTACAGAAACTGTTCATGATATTTCAAAAAAGGCGTGTGTTTTTACGTAACTTCGTCTTAATCAACAAACAAAATTAAATTAATGAAAGAGAAAAAAATAGGGTGCGAATGGTTTGTCTATAGTTTTCTATAAGCCTTTCTTTTCGTCTTTTTACTAGTTATTCTTTTGTTCTATTCTATTCATATCATGCTTAATATAGTATTGTTACTATAGAATGTTTTCTTTTATGTATAACAACAAAAAATAGATTTTATTACTATAATCATATATTTATTTTATTGATATATTTATTTTATTGATATAATAATTGATTTAATAATATAAAATAAAAAAAAAATAGATATAAAAAGATTCAAGTCAATAAATTAATAAATTTATTTAGTAGTGGGATCTATAGAGATAAAAATTTGATATTACTAATGGGTTTATTTTCGTTGGAATTCTATGAACAAAATAAAAAAAAAAATGATTCAACCTGTTTATTTTAGTTATTAAATAAACCTAAATTTTTTTTCTACCCTCCCCCCCTCTTCCTTAATTTATTCTTCCACCAAAATTTTATATATATTATATAGTGCTAACCCAACACACGTCCTTAGTTTTTTCTCTTTCAATTAAAATAATTTTATTAATTTGAATTAATTAAAATTGGAATTATTAGCTAGATTTATAATTTGTTTTTTATTTTGTATACCTTATGTCAATATTAATATTGACAACAGTGTATCAAATAAATATAATTCGATCGTAGATAAATATATCTCTTATCTCCGTTGCATAAATGGTTCTTGGATTTTCTGTGATACAATAAGTATCTTGTGATTCAGATTAAAAAAATTAAAAAATATAGACACTCTATTAGAATTCTACTATAATAATGTAAAATATAAGATAATGTAAAATATAAGCGCCAAGAATAGGTTTATAACTCTATTCAAAATGTTTTACTTTTATTCCTATTTTCTATTTTATATGAGAATTTTTTTTATTTTCATCCGATCTGTTCATTTTTATTATGTTCAAAATTGATTAGAATTTTTTTTTGCTATTTTAATATTTTGGTTGTTTTTGATTGCGTTGCGCCATTCAATCTCGTTATTTATTGGGATTTTGGTTTTATCTATATATTCTTATTATAATTATTTTATTGGGGTTGCTAACTCAACGGTAGAGTACTCGGCTTTTAAGTGCGACTAGCATTTTTTACACATTTGTATGAATCAATAGGTTCGTCCATACCATCGGTAGAGTTTGTAAGACCACGACTGATCCTGAAAGGAATGAATGGAAAAAGCAGCATGTCGTAGCAATGGATAATTCTGAGAATATTTCATTTTATTCTTGTCAAATAGGTCTAAAATGTTATTTCAATTGTTTAAATTCGTGTTATGTAACAATTTTTAAAATAATTTATTTTTGGTCGAGTGAATAAATGGGTAGAGCCTTACTATGGTTCCAATTATAGGGAAATAAAAAGTAACGATCTTCCGTTCTTAATTTTTGAATGATTACCCCATCTAATTAGACGTTAAAACTAAATTAGTGCTTAGTGCGGGAAAGGCTTTTCCCATGAGGGGATTAGATCTTATGAGTCCTAAATATTCGCTATTCCTCATTATGGGATAGGGAGAAATGTGTAGAAGAAGGCAGTATATTGATAAATAAAATTTTTTTTTTTTCCAAATCAAAAGCGCGATTGGATTGATAAAATAAAGGACTTCTAACTATCTTGTTAGTCTATCCGAATAAATGAATCTAAATCGATTATATGGAAAGGACAAAGCTAGAGAGTCCATTGATAAGTTTTACTTGTTTTCGAGGTATCTATCTTTTTCTTACTATAATACCTTGTTTTGACTGTATCGTACTATGTATCATTTGATAACCCAATAAATCGTGTCTATTTATTTTCTGGTTCAAATATAATTTTAAATGGAATAATTTCAAGGATATTTATAACTACATAGATCTCAGCCACACGACTTCCTATACCCACTTATGTTTCAGGAGTATATTTATGTACTTGCTCATGGTCGTGGTTTAAATGGATCCATTTTGTTGGATAATGTAGGTTATGACAATCAATCTAGTTTACTAATTATAAAACGTTTAATTAATCGAATGTATCAACAGAATCATTTTATTATTTCTATTAATGATTCTAATCCAAATAAATTTTTTGAGTACAAAAAAATTTGTATTATCAAATGATATCGTAGGTATTTGCAGTCATTGTGGAACTTCCATTTTCCCGACAATTAGTGTCTTAAGAGAAAAATCGTAAAATCGTAGAATTTACGATCAATTCATTCAATATTTCCTTTTTTAGCGGACAAATTACCACATTTAAATTATACATCAGATGTACTAATACCCTACCCCATTCATCTGGAAATTTTGATTGAAATCCTTGGATACTGCGTGAAAGATCCCTCTTCTTTGCATTTATTATGGCTCTTTTTTCGCGCGTATTATAATTGGAATAGTCTTATTACTCCAAAAAAATTTCTTTTTGCAAAAACTAATCGAAGATTATTCTTGCTACTCAATAATTATTATGTATGTGAATACGAATCCATTTTTATTTTTCTCTGTAACCAAGCGTCTCATTTACGATTAAACTCTTCTGGTATCTCTTTGGATCGGATACATTTTTATAAAAAAACAATATATCCTGGAGAAGAAGTCTTTGCTAATAATTTTCCGATTACTTTCTGGTTCTTCAAGGATCCTTTTATGCATTCTTTTAGATATCAAGGAAAGTATATTCTGGCTTCAAAAGATACTCCCCTTCTGATGAATAAGTGGAAATCTTATCTTGTCAATTTAGGGCAATGT